TCACACGAGCCCATATCCTTGCTTTTCTATCAATCTCTAATTCTAATCTTCCCCCCCAATCAGATATTATGGTGCCTGTATAGACCGAAATTCCGTTATGGCCCAATTCTGACCGATAATAGATACCGGGACTTTGCAATATTTGATTGATGACAATTCTGTATATTCCGTTTACTATAGAAGTTCCCAAAGAATTCATTAGAGGAATGTTTCCAATAAAAATAGTTTGTTCCTGCATGTCCCCTCGGCTTTTCCAAATTAATCCTGCGGATACATATAATTCAGAAGAATACGTGAATGATTCATATACAGCATCTCTTTCTTTTAGCAAGGGTTCTACCAATTGATATGTTTCCACAAATAATTGAAATTCAATTTCTTGATCTGTATCTTCAATTTTTGGAAACTTATAAAGCTCTTCTGTTAAGCCCTGATCAATGAACCTACAAAATCCTTCAAATTGGATCTGATTCAACCCAGGTATTGTAGACATTCCCGTATTTCCATCTCCGAGCATTTTGAATTTCCCATTTATCAAAAAATCCCATTCGTTCTGCATCGAATCATATGAATCGATGCAGAATGCTGGAATTTAGATTCTGTTTACTGAATCGCATGAAATTTTACCCAACTCCATATAGATGGAATGTATGAAATACGTATGAACGGGGGAAAAAGGATGATTTTATACTTAATAAAATTGGAATTTCTAAGAGACAGATCCAAATGGAAAGGAAGCGATAAATTCCACTTAGACTTACGGAGTTTTGTATAGAATCAAAAAAATAATTCAATTTATACCATTATTATGATATTCCATATTCCAATCCGCTAGGATACCAGAAAAATAAACGTCGTGATTTGATCTATTCGCTAAGATAAAGACATAAGAATCAGACACAATATAACAGCGTAAAGCTCATTTTTTTAGCACTTAACTTTTTCGTGGATTCCACTGTTCAAAAAATGATTTGCGGAGAACCCCCTTCCCCTTTTCTTTTTTTAGTCGAATTTTTAGAATAGGATTGAAGTGCGTAAGAAGACTTGTATTTAGTAAACCCGTGCCGATATAGCTATCTATATATACATCGCCCCCCTTTATTGCATAGTTCGCTTCGGGACAGCGCATGTCGTCCTCTATCAAAATTTCTATTTTCTCTTCAATCTAAATTGCAGTACGACAATTTTCGGCAAATTCTCTATAGAGAGGCATCAGACACAGATAAGATATCCAATAAGCTAGCCGCGAAACGATTTATGTTTGGGGTTTACATATACTCATATATGCTGTTATAATTGAAATGGAGAAGGCTTTTTTTATAGAAAAAAACCAATATTGATTAGGTAGGTATCAATTTTGATTTTCTTCTATCATTAGGAAACACAATTTTTCAATCCAAGAGGTGGTCACGAATTTACAGTCACTAGTTAATGGTTCCAATTTGTCCTTAATTTTGGCTTTTGTGACTGAAAATGCACATTTCTTTTTTCATTTTTCAATAGAAAAAAAAGAAAGAGAAAAGAGAGGGATTAAGATGTTGTGTAAGATACTATAAAATCAATTGAAGAACCGGAGCCGATCCAAAAAAAGGACAGATTTTTTTTAGGCAAGGAATTAAGAAAAACGAGATTTCAGATGGAAGTACACAAAAAAAAGAAAAGACATTGAGTACCCCCCCCAAACAAGCAAAGGGGGAATTTTTGCATCTATTTTGTATCGTTTTGGCGGCATGGCCGAGCGGTAAGGCGGGGGACTGCAAATCCTTTTTCCCCAGTTCAAATCTGGGTGTCGCCTGATCAACAAACGATAAGACTCGCAATCCCTTATTCTGCTTGGCTGGTCTAACTCGCCGAATCCGAATCTTTTCCAGCAAAGTACGCGACTCTTGACACTTTCGTGATTCGAAATAGCTGGGGTTTCTGTTCTTTTTTCTGTTCCTTAAAGTGCTGTTAATCCTTGCATTTAGGATTCACGGAAAGATTATAGTAGTAGAAGCGCTTTCATATCAAATCAAGAGTTACCGATTTATTTCCACTGCTAATGCAGGGTCTACTGACCGGGTCTTGAATTAGATTGAAAAGCCCGAGGGAGAATCGAATTAATCGTTATGGAAGGGGCGGGAGATACTTTGTATACAGTATACAGAGTATACAGACTCATAAGAGTCTCTGAGTGCACGGGCATTCAATCAATATTCGATTAGACGGCTAATTGGCTTTTACTTAATGATAATAAAGGGCAATAAAAAAAACGAGGAGCTCTTATTATTACTACATATTAGGTAACACTCCCTTTGATACTTCCAAAGAAAAGTGCGACTGTGTATTTTGTTTCATTTTTCCCGATTCTACCAGAAATCATATACGAACTTGTTCTAAGTGGATTTATTGGAGCGTTTCATATTTAGTGGAGTCTTTCATCAAGGGCGTTGGGTCAGAATCCCTTTTTGACTCTGCGCCAGTGATTCCACTATTATTAGGAAACAATAATGGAAAAAATTCTTCATATTCATAGAGATAGGGGACATAATTCACATGGATATAGTAAGTCTCGCTTGGGCTGCTTTAATGGTAGTCTTTACATTTTCCCTTTCGCTCGTAGTATGGGGAAGAAGTGGACTCTAGAGATACTACTAATTGAGTTGGGGAATCAAACTGTATCACTTTTTTGATAGATCGTTCTGCAAAGCCTTTTTAATTATTAACTTAATATTTAATTCAGTAATTTAATTCCATTTAGAATTTCGAAATTGAATTAATCAAAATATCTTCATTTCGGAATTCTATTGGCTTGGATTCTGGCGAGGTAATTGTATTCGATTCTATTATGAATAGAATACAATTCATAATATATATGAATAATGCTCTTTCAGAATCCAAATCAAACCGATATTTACAAAATTCCCCTATTTCTATTTTGAAAGGAAGGGGGATACAGATCATAGGAATTTTATTCCAACCGAAGTCTTCCTAGATTTTCGATTTGGTTTTTCTGAACCGGCCCTTGCCAGAGTTCTATATGGACAATGGGGAAGAACGCGGAAAACCGGACCCCCCTTTCTTTTCTCTTTGAACAGTAAAAAGGCCAATAAAAAAAAAAAGGGGGGGTTCACAATTTAATTTGAATAGTTAATAATAATAAGATTGTGCCTTGGTCAAGTCACATATTTCGCACTTACCACCGGTTTTATTATTTGAGTATTTTAGAAATTTGCTTTCTGCTATGCTTTATTGACCCGTTTCATATCATGGCTCAAGGGTTGAAAATCGCCGGGGTACCCCTTTTTGAAATCGGAAGAAGTTATAGAATAGAACTCCTTGGATCATCTGTCAACCGCTCAATCAACGACTTCTTCGGAATGCTAAAAAAAACCATTACTTTATTTCTTTCCTATTTCATTTTCTTTTATTAACTTGATTTTCTTTTAGTAATATATGCCCAAATTTGTTTTTCTTTCATCGATTTGATTCTTTTTTTAATGGATACCAAGATTCATATTGAAAATAATCAGAAATAAATAAATTTGAAAATCGTAAGAGCAGCCTTTCGATTATTTCAGATTGATTGGAATGAACAAAAAGAAAATACAAATAGACGAAGCAAAGAAATAGAATTGAGATACTATGTATATATTAACATGTATAAGGATCCATATCCATATTGTAGATTGATCTCTATTCAGTTTCTATCTTTATACATGAAAATAATAAAAATAGATACTATGGTATAGTATGGTATGGTAGAACGATTCATATATGAATCTTTCTACCATACTATCGAATCTCATAGGCTACTGCTGATTCTAGTCCGTTCGTTTCATTTAAGACTAAGACATGAAATTGGAATTTTTTTCTTAAATCCTTGATAAGAACTAAGAAGTCAAGTTTCGTTCAAATTAATCACTTTGACTGACCGTTTTTACATATATTATAAGCAAAAACGCAGTAGGAACTAGAACGAACAGTGTAGTAGCAATAAATGCGAGAATATTTACTTCCATAGTCTCATCGTTTGTTTTTTTTTTTTTACTTCGCAATAACTCGGGATTTAATCCCATAGAGATGATAACCCTTTCGCTTGTAAATTCAATGGGATGAATTACATTTCGATGATAGCGAATGGGATCAATATCATGAATAACAATATTTGACTGTCAAGTCGATTCATCGTCGAGAATTCAATAGTATAACATAGGCAGCTCTTTTATCCACACACCAAATACAAACTTTGATTCCTGATTCAATCAAAAGAATTCCTTTACTTTAATACTAATACTTTTTTATTTACCAGTCTTTTGCAGTCTGTCTTTTCTATAATCGACCGCCTTACTTGTACAACCACCTAACCGCTTTACACTTTCCTTGTTTACAAGGGGTTTAGAAAAAAACCAAACAATCGAAACGAAATAGAAAAAGGGAAGGGGTTAAGTTCTAAACCCCCTTTTCGTTTTTTTTTTTTTTTTTTTCAAGAAAATTATATCATTAAAAAAAACCGAAAAAGAAGTGTGATAAAGACGAGTCCCAGTAGAAAAGAATCGAATATTTCATAAAATTTACTATTTTATTTAGAGTTTGTTCTTCTTTGGCAATACGCTTAAAAAAGATTATTCATTCCCTCTTCGGGAGGGGCTGGCTCCTTGCTTGATCTTTCTTTATTTTATTAAGAATATCATCCCCCCTCCCTTGGATTAGTACTAGAACGTATCCCTCAAAGGTTCGGCGTGAAATTTGAATGAGATAAATTCTTTCAAATTCAAACTAGTAATTTAAGTTAGCCAAACTAGAAACCAGAAAAGAAGATACTTTGAATCTTAATCTTAAAAGTATTCTATCAAAGTAACGATCTTAAATTCAGTTGTGTATGCGCTCCCGGGAACGATATGGTACTCGATTCCATTCCATACACCGATGGGGGGCAGTCAAAAAACCAGACCCCCTACGGTAGCTCTTGGAATCCTGAATATGATGCTACCAATAATTGTAGCAATTCGTACATGTCTCTTTCTCACCAATCGGTACTGGTTGATGAGAAATCGAAATGAAAAAGAAAAAAGAGAAAAGGAGAGCAGTAGGCATGAAATTCTACCATTTTATTTTGCCCCAGTTTAACAGAAACGGCGAGATATATTGATGTTTTTTTTATTGGATTTGGATCCGTCGGGACTGACGGGGCTCGAACCCGCAGCTTCCGCCTTGACAGGGCGGTGCTCTGACCAATTGAACTACAATCCCGGGGCGGTAAAATGTACCGAATACCTATTTTTATGATTTCATTCAAACCATTTCATTTCGATTTAGATAAAAATCGACATGTTGGAACAGAGACGTGAGTGAGATATTGATATACACTTTAGTGAGAGCGGCACGGATTCCTTTCGTTATTGCCAAATCGATTGATAATTCGTTTTTCAATGTCCCCAATGAAAAAAAAAAAAAAAGAGTCTTTTTTTTGCGTTACTTTATTCTTTTCATTAGACTTTATGCTTTCGATTTAATGATCCTGATATGAATCTAGATCATTATCAGCAAGATCAGAATTTATGGGAACAAATAAATGGAGCAAACAAAAACAAAATAAATAAATAGCGGTAGGGATCTATCGGAGAATTGGACTCTTTTTATTCTTGAGTCTTTCGTATCTGGCATTTCTGGAAAACAAAGGGGGTTATATCATTTCCTGGTGGATCGGCGAATTATTGGGCCGAGCTGGATTTGAACCAGCGTAGACATATTGCCAACGAATTTACAGTCCGTCCCCATTAACCGCTCGGGCATCGACCCAGGAAGAATAAAGTCTAGGCTTATTTATAATCCACGATCAACTTCCTTTCGTAGTACCCTACCCCCAGGGGAAGTCGAATCCCCGCTGCCTCCTTGAAAGAGAGATGTCCTGAACCGCTAGACGATGGGGGCATACTTGCCCGACTGCCATCATACTTAGTATGAACAGTTTTTTGAAATTGTCAATATAATGGAATGGGATGACTAACTCTAAAGGATCTTTCCACCTTTTCTGATCCCATACCAATAGCATTTTTTGATTCGTCCATCAATCGCTCATTCTAATCGCCATTCTATTCTAAAATCGAAATCAATTAGAGAAATTGCTATAAAAAAAAGAATAATAAAAATAGGACGAAAGACGAAAGTAGAGGACTCTTTTGGGAAGTGATTGGTCCGACATAAAAGAAGATTTTTTCTTCATTTCTTCCACTTAACTTTCATTCATTTATCCACTCCTTGGTAAGATGAGATAGGACTATTCCTATATCGCCCTAAGCTGGGAAATTAACAAATGAGAAATCCGAAAATCTGGGAACGGGGATTAACAAGTTATCAATTTTTTTTTTCTCTAAAATTTTGGAATTTTGGTTCGGGGAACAAACAGAATCTCTTTATCACATGTGAAATCTCGTGGATCTATGGCGAATTGGTGGGTCCATGTATCAATCAAATAAATTTCGTTCCGTTCTGATGGGGTCAGATCAATTCAAGTCAATTCCATTAGGGTCGGTCTTGAAACACTTCATTTCATTGATATTTATCAAATCCAATATCAATAAACCCGGGTTAACCGATACTTATACTTATTAAGTAAATCAAAAGTAAATCAAAATTATCGTTCCCCTGGGTGACACTCGCCGCTATGAGTCTACTGCATATACTTATAATTAGAATATATATACATAGATAGATATAGATCTATCTTATCCGCCTAGTGACTCCTTCAGTAATTGAATCCAATTGCCCTTTTAACTCAGTGGTAGAGTAACGCCATGGTAAGGCGTAAGTCATCGGTTCAAATCCGATAAGGGGCTTTTTGGCCTTTTTCATAAAAAAGTAAAGTGGTAATATTCATATTGAAACGGGGAATAAAAATTGTGTTTATTTGTAATAAAAAAAGTAACCAACTGGATAATAATGGAATTCTAAACTTTCGAATTTAATGATAATACGTTATCTTTATAAAATGATAATGCGTGAGTTAGAATATACTAATTAGAATAGTAATTCTACTTCTAAAAGAAAGTTGCTCAAAGAAAGTTGAACGCTTGTTTATTATAATGAGTAATGTGAAGTCGTCTCTTCGATCACCAAATATTTTTCTTTTCCACTATTCCAATCTAATCTATTGTAAAGATTCGAAATCAACAAAAGAAAAAGTAAGTGGACCTAACCCATTGAATCATGACTATATCCACTATTCTGATATTCAAATTGCAAATTCGATAGATATGAAATTCGAACAGTAGATCTTTTTTTATTTGATATTTCTTTGGACTCCGCAAGAATCCGTCGATATTTCCGATTCAATCCGCTTTTTCCTAGGCGTTCCATACTAAGAAAGGGTGATTCCAAGTTCCAAGACAAAAGCTGTTTCCAATATGTTTCTTTTTCTTTGATTCCCGAACCGAACACAAGAAGATCAAGTTTGATCTCTATCTAATTTATATCGATATCTGATTTCTATATAAATTAGATCGCGGCTTCATGTATCAA